GGGGGGGGGGTAGAAGACGGGGCCGGAGCACCGTGAACCGGCTGACGTCACCTAATACTATCACCCTACCTCATAGGGTAAGAAGATGGGTTTGTATTACCTTGTACGTGAAGTTGGTTAGAGTGATGATTGGTGTTTACAATTGAGGGGGGATCTAATAGTACTCGCAGGGGGGCGACCGAGTACGGCATGTCTGTCGTACGAGTATGCGCAAGGGATGGCGCAGGGCCGGCTGCGCAGATCGCAGACCCTAGTAAGGGTTAYTGGTGATAGAGATGCACCCTAACAGAGATGCTATGTGGGAAGAATTGCACGTGGTATCCCCTGTCGGGGATACTAGAGAAGGGGCTGGGCTCTGGGATGGCCTACGGTGCAAGTAGGACTAACCTAGTGGATAGGTTTATGATGGATTACTACTATTGTTTTTTTTTACGAAAGCGTTATTTATTTTTTAAAAATATAAAGGGTAATTCGTTATAAGTGTGGTGATGAGGTGGTGAGTTAAATACTCATTCTAAATTTATATGAATTCATAGTTTATTTAAAAATATTTAAAGATTTTTTGAAAATAGTTTTGTTCCTTTCGTACTAAAAGATTTTATTTTATTAATTGTAGATAGAAACCTTCCTGTCTTGCGACGGAATGAACTCAAATCATGTAAGATTTTAAAGGTCGAACAGACCTACCCTTAATAACTTCTGCATTATTGGGAAATCTTAATTCAACATCGAGGTAACAAACTTTAGCTTCGATAAGATCTCTAAACTAAAATTATTCTGTTATCCCTAAGGTAGCTTTTATTTATTAATCGTTATTATTTTTTTATAAAAATAACGGGTCAATAAAACCTATTTTTATAATTGTTAAAATTATTTTTTATACAATAAGTTATTTTTTAAACTTTGTTTACCTTTGTTTTAAGTAAAAGGTAGTCGCCCCAACTAAACTAACAATCTTAATAATTTTAAAATTTATAATTTTTGATTTTAAATAAGATTTTAGTTAAGCTCTATAGGGTCTTTTCGTCTTACAATTTTAAATAGCATCTTAACTATTAATTTAATTTTATAAGTTTTTTTCTTAAGACAATGAAATATTCGTTTAACCATTCATACCATCCACCAATTAAATGGCAAATTATTATGCTACATTACCACAGTCAAGATACTGCGTCCGTTTAATTTTATTTAAATATTTTTAATATTTTTTAATTTAAAATCACTGGGCAGGTTACACTCTAAATTTTATTTTGAGCTATGTTTTTGGTAAACAGTCGATATTTATTTTGTCGAGTTCCTTAAGAAAAATTAAATTTATTTTAAATTTCTACTTGATTTAGTTAAGTACAGTTAAATTTTAAAATTTTTCTTGATGATTTTATAAATATTCCTTTTATAGTGAGAATCTGTATTATCTTATTCAATTTTTATAAATAAGAATACCTTAGAAATAAATTAATTTTTATTCATATTTATATTTTTTCTTCTTATAAATTGTTATTATTTATATAAGAATACCTTATTACTATTTTTATTCGAAATTTTTAATAATATAAAACTTTATTTTAAAAATAGATTTTTATTAAAGTAAACTTTTACGTTATTTTTAAAAGTTAGCTGTTTCTAAGCTTATATTCTTTTTATTAAAATAATAAATTTATTTTTATCTAATTTATAGTGTTTATTTATTTTCGATTAAAGTTTTTTCTTGTTTGACAATAAATCTTTTCATTTAGAGTCTAATTATTCTTTTTTGAATTATTTACTTAAATAAATTTCATAAGGAACCAGCTATATCCATGTTCGTTTAGTTTTTCGCTGCTAATTGTAAATTCTTCAAAAATTTTTCTACATTTATTGATTTATTCATAAAATTATTCACAATTAGATCACATGGTTTCGGGTAATAAAAACTATTATTTTTAAAATTGTTTTAAACTTGCTCTTACTTTTTCTTATAAATCCATTATACAAAAGGTATTTGTTTATCAATAATAAATTTAATTATTTTGTATATTTCCTTCACAGTACTTTATATATAGGTAGTATAAGAGAGTAAATTTATTATTTACTTTTTATGATTTCATTCTCTATTACTTTCATTTTTTTCTTAATTTTGTTACTAAGATGTTTCAGTTCTTTTTAATAATTCATTTTTGAATAATATTTATATTATTTATTATTTATTTATATTTTATTGAACAAATATACTCCTATTTTAGAAATTAAACATTTAAATAGATTCTGTTATATAGGTTAGGTCAACTTTTATTTATTTCAAAAAGTTGACCTAACCTATATAACAGAATCTATTTAAATATTTATGATTTTAATAAATAGTATTTTATTTTATAAAGATGGAGTAGAACCTAATCAATTAGGTTTTCAAGATGCTGCTAGTCCAATAAGTGAACAACTTATTTTTTTTCATGATAATATCATGTTTATTATTGTTTTAATAACTATTTTAGTAGGGTGAATAATGATTTCTGCTTTTACTAATAAATATTATTATAAATATTTAATTCATGGAACTGTAATAGAAGTAATTTGAACTGTAATTCCAGCTATAATTCTTTCTTTTATTGCTTTTCCTTCTTTACAATTATTATATTCTTTAGATGAAATTACTGATCCTTCTTTAACTATAAAAGCAATAGGTCATCAATGATATTGATCTTATGAATATTCTGATATAGAAGAAGAATCTATAGAATTTGATTCTTATATGATTCCTAGTTCTGATTTAGAGAGTGGGGATTTAAGATTATTAGAAGTTGATAATAGAATTGTTTTACCACTTAATACAGAAATAAGAGTTGTAGTAACTGGGGCTGATGTAATTCATTGTTTTACTGTCCCTTCTTTAGGTGTAAAATCTGATGCTATCCCTGGTAGATTAAATCAAGTTAGTTTTTTAATAAAAAGACCTGGTGTTTATTATGGTCAATGTTCTGAAATTTGTGGTTCTGATCATTCTTTTATGCCTATAGTTGTTGAAGGAGTTTCCAAGGAAAAATTTATTAATTGAATAATTACTCAACAAGAAAATATTTAGTAATAGAGTCTAACTCTTTAAGGAACTCGATTAAGTAGATCAAATAATCTTCAAAATTATTAGTGTTGGTTCAAATCCAACGTTCTTTGGTATGTCTCAACTTGATATGTCTATATCTTTTTATCATATAATAGGTTTATTATTTTGCTTTTATATTTTTATTCATTTAACATTAAATATTTTGGTTAAATATTGGTACAATAAAAAAATTAGAGATAATGATGTTTTTTTAAGTGATTTTTTTAAGAGTGATGAAAATTTAGTTTTTTTAAAAAGGATATTTAAAATATAATTACTTCTTATTTTGATCATTTTATAGTAATTCAAATTATAAATTCTTATATAACAGATTCTTTTATTATTGTTTTTTTTGTGATTGTTTTATATTTTTTTTTAAATTATAATACTTTTATTATTCCTAGTAGATTACAAAATATTATTGAAATTATAATAGAACACTGAGTTGGAGTAATTCAAGAAAATTTAGGTTCAAAAGCTAATTATTTTATTCTTCCTTTATCTACTTTGTTTATGTTTATTTTAGGTATGAATTTATTTGGTTTTTTTTTATATTCATTTCCTACTACAACACATATTACAATAACATTTGGAATGGCTATTGGAGTTTGATTAGGAGTTATGATTTATGGATTTAATAATTTTAAAACTTCTTTTTTTAGTATGTTTATGCCTACTGGAGCTCCATTAGGTTTATCCCCTCTTTTAGTTATTATAGAAATTGCTAGTAATATCTCCAGACCAATTGCTTTGGGAATGAGATTAGCTGCTAATTTAACAGCCGGACATATTTTATTAACAATTTTAGCTGATTTTGGTTGTAAATTGCTTTTTTATTCTTATTCAATTAGCAATTTATTTCCTATATTAATAATAGTATTTATGACTGGGTTAGAGATTGGGGTTTTAATAATTCAAGCTTATGTTTTTTGTTTACTTTCAATGATTTATTTAAAGGATAGTATAGAATTACATTAATGGAAAAAGTTTATCACCCATATCATTTAGTAGACCCTAGCCCTTGACCATATATTATGGGTTGTGGTGTTTTTTTTACTACTTCAGGTTCTGTAATATATTTTCATTATAGTAATACAATTCTTTTAACAATAGGTTTAATAACAGTAGGTTTTTGTTTATATTTATGGTTAAAAGATGTAGTTAGAGAAGGAACTTATCAAGGTTTACATAGTAAAGCAGCTTTAATTGGTCTTAAATTTGGGTTTATTTTATTTATTGTTTCTGAAATTATGTTATTCTTTACTTTTTTTTGAGCTTTTTTTCACAGTAGTTTATCTCCTGCAGTTGAAATAGGTGTAATGTGACCTCCTATGGGAATTGTTGCTTTAAATCCTTTTTCTGTTCCACTTTTAAATACTGCTGTACTTGTTAGTTCAGGTGCTACAGTAACTTGAGCTCATCATAGTATTGTTTCTGGTGATAGGAAAGAAGCTTTAAGAGGTTTAAGTTTTACTGTTATATTAGGAGTTTTATTTACTTTATTACAAGTTTTTGAATATTTTGAAGCTCCTTTTTGTATAGCTGATTCAGTTTATGGTTCTACTTTCTTTATAGCTACTGGTTTTCATGGTTTTCATGTTTTAGTTGGTACTATATTTTTAACTATATGTTTAATAAGATTAAATTACTCTCACTTTACTAGATCACATCATTTTGGATTTGAAGCTGCTTCTTGATATTGACATTTTGTAGATGTAGTTTGATTATTTTTATATATTTGTATATATTGATGAGGTTGTTAAATAACCTATCGGTAAAATAAAGTAAACTAATGGTAAGTTTTTAGGCTCATAACCTAAATATAAAAGTTCGATTCTTTTCTTTATATATGTTGTATAATTATGTTATTTATTTTTTAATATTAATATTATTTATTATTATAATTTACACAAATTTTAATGAAAATAATAAGATATTGTTCACATTATTATTATTATTCCCGTTAATATTTTTATTTAGTAAATTTGTAAATTTAAATTTTTTATTTTATGATTATTGAAAAAACTTAGTAGTCTTATTAATGTTATTTATTTGTTTAATTTTAAATAATTTAAATAAAGAATTTAATTTAGAAGAATGATTTTTAAGTATTATGGTTTTAATAGGTGCAATTGTTATTATAAGTTGTAATCATTTTTTAATATTATATTTAGGTTTAGAACTTCAAACTTTCTCTCTTTTTGTATTAATATCAAAAAACAAATTTTGATTAAAAAGTTCTGAGGCTGGACTTAAATATTTTATTTTAGGTGCTTTATCATCTGGCTTATTTTTATTAGGAGTTTCTATAATCTTTATGAATGGGTATTCTTTAGATATTAAAAATTTTATGTTTAATTTTTGATTTAAAGATAATCTTTTAATATTAGCTTTTATTATTATAATTCTATCTTTATTTTTTAAAATAAGTTTATTCCCTTTACATTTTTGAATACCTGATATATATGAAGGATCTTCTTGAAAAACTTTAGGTATAGTTGGTACTCTCCCTAAAATAAGTGTTATTTATTTTTTAATTCAATTTAAAGAATTAACAGATATTTTTATAATTTGTTCTTTAATGTCTATTATTATAGGTACTTTAGGGGCTTTAAATCAAACCAAAATTAAAAGATTACTGGCATATAGTGGAATAAGTCATGTAGGATTTATTATATTAATATTAAATATTATAAATCAAAAGGGTTTTCTAATAAATAATATTTATTTATTAGTTTATATGGTAAGTTTAATTGCTATAATTATTATTACTTCTATATCTATTTTAAGTAATAATAATTATTTAATAGAACTTAGTAATAATCAATATATTAATAAATTTGTAGGTTTAACTTGAATAATAATTTTATTATCAATAGCTGGAATACCTCCTTTATCTGGATTTATTTCTAAATGGTTAGTCCTATGAACAATTTTAGAAGAAAATTATATTATTTCTAGTATTATTTGTATTCTATTTTCTGCAATTGGAGCTGGTTATTATTTAAGATTAATAAAAATTATTTACTTTCAAAAAAATTCTTCTTTTATTTTATGAAAATCAATAATTCTAAATAAAAATTATTTAATTAACATAAATTTTTATTTTTTAGGTATAATTATTTATTTTTTAATGTTTTTTATAATAAAACCTACTCCATTATTTTTATTCTTTAATGAAAATTTAGTTTTTATAAATTAAATGTACTTACTTGTATTATTTTTACCTTTATTAAGTTTTTTATTATGTTTTTTATTAGGAAGAAAAATAGGATATAATGGGTCTAAGTATATTTCTAATTCTTTATTATTAATAAGTTGTTTATTATCATATTTAATATTTATTGAAATAGTAGTTAAAAATATGAGTATTAATATAAATATTTTTAGTTGATTTAATATAGGTTTTTTATCAAATGATTTTGGTTTTATATTTGATTCTTTAGTAGCTTCTATGTTAATTTTAGTATTTTCTATTTCATTTTTAGTCCATTTATTTTCTACTTCTTATATGGATGGGGATCCACATTTACCAAGATTTATGGCTTATTTATCTTTATTCACTTTTTTTATGGTGGTTTTGGTAACCGCTAATAATATTATACAATTATTTATTGGTTGAGAAGGAGTAGGATTATGTTCTTATTTACTTATAAATTTTTGATATACTCGTTTACAAGCTAATAAAGCAGCTATTAAAGCTATGGTAGTTAATAAAGTTGGTGATATAGGTTTACTACTTGGTATTATATTTATTTGGAAAAATTCAGGTTTAATTTTTTATAATAATATTTTTCCTCTTTATTCAATTATTAGTTTAGAACAATTTTTAAATTTTATAAATATTTTATTATTAATAGGAGTTATAGGTAAATCAGCACAAATTGGTTTACATATGTGATTACCTGATGCTATGGAAGGTCCTACCCCTGTTTCAGCATTAATACATGCAGCTACTATGGTTACAGCTGGGGTATTCTTAATTATTAGAGTTTCCCCATTATTTGATTCTACCCCTTTAATTTTACTAATAATAGTTTTAATAGGAAGTTTAACTGCTTTCTTTAGTGCTAGTATAGGATTAACTCAAAGTGATTTAAAAAAGGTTATAGCTTATTCTACATGTAGTCAATTAGGGTATATGGTTATGATATGTGGATTTTCTTATTATAATTCTGGATTATTTCATTTAGTTAATCATGGATTTTTTAAAGCTCTTTTATTTCTAAGTGCTGGTTCAATAATTCATGCTGTTAGTGATGAACAAGATATGAGAAAAATGGGAAATTTAAAAAATTTTACACCATTTTCTTATATATGTATATTTATAGGTTCTATTTCTTTAATGGGTTTACCATTTTTAACTGGATTTTATTCTAAAGATTTATTATTAGAATTAATTTATAAAAATCATTATTTATCTTTTTCTTTATGATTAGGAATTGGAGCTGCATTTATAACAGCTTTTTACTCTTTTAGACTGATATTTTTTTCTTTTTTTAGTAATCCTCAACACAATAAAAAACTAATAAAATCAATACATGAAGGAAAATGAAACTTATGACTACCTTTATTATTTTTATTAATTTTTAGTATAATAATTGGGTTTATATTTCAAAATTTTATAATGATTGATATAATTCCAATTATGATTCCTAATATAAATAAATTTTTACCTTTTATAGTAAGTATTATTGGTTCATTTCTTTCTATTTTATTAGGTTATTTTATAATTAAGTGATGATTTATAAATTTTAATGGGATTTTAAATAAAATTTATAATTTTATTACTAAAACTTGATACTTTGATTATATTATAAATTATTTTTTAAGTAAATCGATATTAAAATATGGTTTTAATTATACATATAAAACTATTGATAATCAATTACTTGAAGTTATAGGTCCTTTTTATATTAATAAAGAATTAGGTAAATATTCTAGTAATTTAAGTAACTATCATTTAGGTAAAATTTCAAGTTATTCTTTTATTTTCATATTATTTATAGTATTTTTTATTTTTAAGTTTTAATAACTTAATTCTTTTGATTTTGGAGAAGTAAAAACAAATAAATTATTTATACATGTTAGTGAAAGCATACAAGTGAGTAAAGTCTAAAACAAATTAATTAGTATCAGGAATTTCAAAAATAAAATTTTTAGAAGCCTAAAACACTAAGCCAAGAGCCACGTTTTAAATGAGACAAGGTAAAATATAATACAGCAGTAAAAAATATTATACAATTAATAAAAAATTAGATATAGTTATTTTATTTAGTTTTGTCTAATTAAGTGCCAGCAGACGCGGTTAAACTTAAGAAGCTAGTTTTTACAAGAAAAAGGTTATTATATGTAAGAAAATATATAATATAAAAATAAATCTTTTGATTTGGTAAAATAAACAAAAGTTAAAAAACCAAATATAAAAATATTTTATAAAGTTTTCTGAAATATGAAAAAAGAATAATTAAATAGGATTAGATACCCTAGTAAATTCTTATGTAAATAGATTTTTTATTAACTTGAATATTATACTTTTAAAAGTGAAAATCAAAAATTTTGGTTGTTTATTTTCCCATTAGAGGAATATGTTATTTAATTTGATAGTACGCAAAATATCTTACCTAATCTTGAAAAATCAAGTGCTGCATGGTCGTCTTAAATTTAAATTTATAATTTAAATAATAACCTAAAAAGGTGAAAGTCAGATATTATGGCCTCTATGATTAGGGATAAAATGTATTACAATTATTATAAAAATTTAAATATAAAATTGAAAAAATAATGAAACTTATTTAGAAAGAGAATTTAAAAGTAAATAAAAAGAAAAAGGTTTCATTGAATAGGTTCAAATATGAATACAAATTGCCCGTCGCCTTTGTTAATAATAAATATTAAAAACAGAGTAAGTCGTAACATAGTGGGGGAAAGGGAACTTTTCCCTGTAAAAAAAATAATTTTACATATGATTCAATTATTTCATTTTTTTTCTTTATTAATTTTATTTTCAAGTATAATGGCTATTATATCATTTAATCCTATACATTCGGTTTTTTGATTAGTTTTTGTTTTTTTATCTTCTTCTGGTTTATTAATTTCTTTAGGTTTAAATTTTATTCCTTTAATGTTAGTAATAATTTATGTTGGAGCAATAGCTATTTTATTTTTATTTGTTATAATGATGTTAGATATTATACAATTAAAAGAAATAACTTCTATAACAAATATAATTCCTATTATATTTATAGTTAGTGTAAATATAATTTTAGAATTATTGATTTTATTTAAAAAAGGATTTTTAATAGATAATTATATAAATTTTACAAGTTGATCATTTGAAAATATTGATCAAATTTATTTAATAGGTAATATAATTTACTCTAATTATTTTTATCCTCTTTTATTAATAAGTTTATTATTACTTATTGCAATGGTAGGTGCAATTGTTTTAACCCTAGAATTAGGAGAAATAACTAGAAAACAATCACTTTGTGCTCAACATCAAAGAAATAATTCATGAACTTAGAATTTAAAGTAATTTTTATCTGTGTTATAATAAGTTTATTATTATCTTTTGTTATATCTTTTTTATCTTTTATTTTAAGTGAAAAAAATCCAGATAAAGAAAAAGTTTCAACTTATGAATGTGGATTTAATCCTATTCATATCCCTGGTGAACCTTTTTCAATAAGATTTTTTTTAATTGCAATATTATTTTTAGTTTTTGATTTAGAAATATCTTATTTATTTCCATGAAGTGTAAGTACTAACTTAATAAATTTAAAAGGTCAAATAATAATAATAATATTTTTAATAATATTAACTATAGGATTAATTTATGAATGAGTAAAAGGAGGTTTAGAATGAGAATAAATATGTTTTCCTTATATTTTTTACCTTTTATTATATTTACAATAAGTATAATAGGAATTATATTAAATCGTTCTAATATTATTTTAATTTTAATTTGTATAGAAATTATGCTTTTATCAATATCAATAAATTTAATTTTACACTCAGTATTATTAGAAACAATTTTAGGACAAATTTATTCTATATATATAATAACAGTGGCTGCTGTTGAATCTGCTATAGGATTATCAATAATGATTTCCTTTTACAAATTAAAAGGATCTATATCAATAAAATTTCTTAATTTATTAAAAGGTTAATGAAAATCATATTATTTTTAATTTTTGAAATTATAAAGTTTTTTCTTATAATAATTCCAGTTTTAATTTCTGTAGCTTATTTAACTTTAGCAGAAAGAAAAATATTAGGATATACTCAAACAAGAAAAGGACCTAATGTTGTAGGAATTTACGGATTATTACAACCATTAGCAGATGGTGTAAAGTTATTTTCAAAAGAAATAATAATTCCTAATCATGTAAGTATATTACTTTATTTTTTTGCTCCTATTTTTGCTCTAACACTTTCTTTAATTGTTTGAGCTGTTTTACCCTTTGGTAAAAATATTATTTTAAGTAATATAAATTTAAGTTTATTAGTAATTTTTGCTTTATCTTCAATAAGTGTTTATGCTATTTTAATATCAGGTTGATCTAGTAATTCAAAATATGCTTTTTTAGGTGCTTTAAGAGCAGCAGCTCAAATGATAAGTTATGAGGTTTGTTTAGGTTTAATTATAATAAATGTGATTTTATGTTCAGGAAGTTTCAATTTAAACTCTCTTCTTATTTCTCAAAATCATTCTATATGATTTATTATTCCTTTATTACCAGCAGGTTTTATGTTTTTTATTTCTTGTTTAGCAGAAACTAATAGAGCTCCTTTTGATTTAACAGAAGGGGAATCTGAATTAGTTTCTGGTTATAATGTTGAATATAGTTCAATGTCTTTTGCCTTATTTTTTTTAGCTGAATATTCTCACATTATATTTATGAGCTTTTTATTTGCTTTTATATTTTTAGGGGGTTGAAATTTTCTAATTTTTGATTATAATATTATATTTTTTTTAAAAGCTACTTTTTTAACTTTTTGTTTTATATGAGTAAGAACATCTTTCCCAAGACTTAGATATGATCAATTAATGCATCTTCTATGAAAAACTTATTTACCATTAAGTTTAGGTTTAATTATAATTTCTAATTCTTTATTATGATGTTTAAACGGATTACCAATAAAAATATGTATTTAGTATTTTTAATATTTATTATTATTTTAAGTATTTTACATATAAGTTTTATAAATAGAAATGAAGTAATAAAATTGAAAAAAGTATCTCTATTTTGATCAATATTTATAATGATTTTTTTCTTAATTTTATTACTATTATTTTCAGAATTATCACAATTTCAATTTTCTTTTAATTTAAATTGAATTGAAAATAAATTTTTATATATTTCATGAGGAAAAATAAATTTTTCTATGGATGGGATATCCTTATTATTTATAGGTTTAAGTATTTTATTGATTCCTATCTGTTTATTAGTAAGTTGAGAAGCAATAGAAAAATTCAATAAAGAATTTATAATTTTTCTATTTGTAATATTAATAGTTTTAATAGGAGTTTTTATAACTTTAGATATATTAATATTTTATATATTATTTGAAGCAACCTTAATTCCTATGTTTTTATTAATTGGAATTTGAGGTTCAAGAGAAGAAAAAGTAAAAGCAGCATTTTATTTTTTCTTTTATACCCTAGTTGGATCATTATTAATGCTTATAAGTATTTTTAAAATTTATTCTATTGTAGGATCTACTAATTATCAAACCCTAATAAATATTGATATACCTTCATATTTACAATTTTGATTTTTTATAGGATTTACTATGAGTTTAGGGGTAAAAATACCAATGATCCCAGTTCATATATGATTACCTCAAGCACATGTAGAGGCTCCATTAGCTGGGTCAGTTTTATTAGCTGGTATTTTATTAAAATTAGGGGGGTATGGGTTTATTAGATTTATATTTCCAATCTTTCCATTAGCTTCAGAGTATTTTTCACCTATAATGATTTTAATAAGTTTAGTAGCTATAATTTATGGGGGTTTAACAACATGTAGACAAAGTGATATGAAAAGATTAATAGCTTACTCATCAGTTTCCCATATGGGATTAGTAACTTTATCTATATTTACTCATTCAATAGAAGGATTATTTGCTTCAATAATTATGATGATGGCTCATGGATTAATAAGTTCAGGATTATTTATGTCTTCAGGTATAATCTATATAAGACATCATTCAAGAATAATTAAATATTTCAAAGGATTAACAACAATAATGCCTATATTATCTTCTTTAACTTTAATTTTAATTTTATCTAATATAGGATTTCCTTTAACATTTAATTTTATAGCAGAACTCTTTTCAATTTTAGCTGCTTTTAATTATTCTTTTATAGTAGGAGTAATTTCATGTGGTGGTAGTTTAATAGCAACGGTATATGCTTTATATTTTTATAATAGATTATATTTTGGATCTTTAAACTATTATTTATTTAAACCAAGAGAAATAGATTTTTTTGAATTTTGTTCCTTTACACCTTTAATTATATTAACTATATTATTAGGAATTTATCCTAACTATTTATTTAAATTTATGTTAACAAGTTCTTACTTAAATATTAGTCTTTAATAAAAAGATTATCTTATAAAATGAGAATAAGAAAAGAAAATCCTATTTTTTCACCTATTAATTCAGCTTTAATTGATCTACCAACTCCATCTAATATATCCTATCTTTGAAATTTTGGTTCTCTTTTAGGATTATGTTTGATAGTTCAAATTATTACGGGAATTTTTCTAGCAATGCATTATTGCTCAGACGTAAGTATAGCTTTTTCTTCAATAACTCATATTTCTAGGGATGTAAATTATGGGTTTTTATTAAAATACTTACATGCAAACGGAGCCTCTGCATTTTTTGTATGTGTTTATATACATATGGGAAGAGGAATGTATTATGGAAGTTATTTAAATATACCACTATGAAATGTAGGAGTAGTAATTGTATTAATAATGATGTTAACTGCTTTTATAGGTTATGTTTTACCATGAGGACAAATGTCTTTCTGAGGGGCTACTGTTATTACAAATTTTGTATCAGCCATTCCATATATAGGTAATGATGTGGTACAATGAATATGAGGAGGATTTAGTGTAAGTAATGCGACTTTAAACAGATTTTATAGTTTACATTACTTATTTCCATTTGTATTAGCTGGATTAATAATAGTCCATTTAATTTTTTTACATACAGAAGGTTCTAGTAATCCAACAGGATTAAATACAAATTCTGATAAAATACCTTTTCATACTTATTTTACTACTAAAGATTTATATGGTTTTTTTATTTTATTTATATTTACTTCTTACTTAGTATTTTTTAACCCTAATTTATTAGGGGATCCAGAGAACTTTATAAAAGCTAATTCACTAGTAACACCAATTCATATTATGCCTGAATGATATTTCTTATTTGCTTATGCTATTTTAAGAGCAATTCCTAATAAATTAGGGGGGGTATTAGGATTAGTTGCTAGTATATTTATATTATTTATTTTCCCATTTGTTCATACTAGTTGATTAAAATCCTCAACTTTTAAACCCCTAAGTAAAATAATTTTTTGATTATTTATAACAAATTTTATTTTATTAACTTGAATAGGTTCTAAACCAGTAGAAGAACCTTTCATATTAATAGGACAACTATCTGGATTATTTTATTTCTCATATTTTTTGATTTTAATACCTTCTACTGGTTTAATTGAAAATAAATTATTATTTAAAAATAAATAACGCTTGCGTAAAAATGAATAATTATATAACACGTTGAATTTTCTCTACAAATCATAAAGATATAGGAACTTTATATTTAATTTTCGGATTATTCTCAGGAATGATTGGAACAGCTTTAAGTATGTTAATTAGATTAGAACTAGCTAGCCCTGGTGCTATGTTTGGTGATGATCATTTATATAATGTTATTGTAACAGCACATGCTTTTGTAATGATTTTTTTCATGGTAATGCCAATATTAATAGGAGGTTTTGGTAATTGATTTGTACCACTATTTATAGGAGCACCAGATATGGCTTTTCCAAGGTTAAATAATTTAAGCTTTTGATTATTACCACCAGCTTTAATTCTTTTATTAGGTTCTTCTTTAATAGAACAAGGTGCAGGTACAGGATGAACTGTTTACCCTCCTTTATCTGGTCAACAAACCCATTCAGGTGGATCTGTTGATATGGCTATTTTTAGTTTACATTGTGCTGGAGCTTCATCAATTATGGGAGCTATAAATTTTATAACTACAATATTTAATATGAGAGCTCCAGGATTAACAATGGATAAACTACCATTATTTGTTTGATCAGTTTTAATAACTGCATTTTTACTTTTATTATCTTTACCTGTATTAGCAGGAGCTATAACAATGCTTCTAACAGATAGAAATTTTAATACAACCTTTTTTGACCCTGCCGGAGGAGGTGACCCTGTTCTTTATCAACATTTATTTTGATTTTTTGGTCATCCAGAAGTTTACATTTTAATTATCCCAGCATTTGGTATAATATCTCAAATAATACCAACATTTTCATCTAAAAACCAAATATTTGGTTACCTAGGAATGGTTTATGCACAATTAGCTATAGCCTTTTTAGGGTTTATTGTTTGAGCTCATCATATGTTTACAATAGGTATGGATGTTGATACAAGAGCTTACTTTACAGCAGCTACTATGATAATTGCAGTACCAACAGGAATAAAAATATTTAGTTGATTAGCTACAATGTATGGAGGAAAAATAATTTTTAATACTCCAATGTTATGAGCAACCGGTTTTATATTCTTATTTACAGTAGGAGGATTAACTGGTGTAATTTTAGCAAATGGTTCTTTAGATATTATATTACATGATACTTATTATGTAGTAGCCCATTTTCACTATGTATTATCCTTAGGTGCAGTATTTGGAGTATTTGCAGGATTTTATTTTTGATTTGGTAAAATGACTGGATATGCTTATAATGATCTTTATGGAAAAATACATTTTTGAATAACCTTTATAGGAGTAAATTTAACATTTTTTCCACAACATTTTTTAGGATTAGCAGGGATGCCAAGAAGATACTCTGATTTTCCAGATAGTTTTTCAACATGAAACTTAATAAGTTCCTTAGGTTCAACATTATCAATTATAGGTGTAGTATGATTTTTATTTTTAATTTACGATGCATTTGTAAGAGAAGAAAAATTTGTTTCTTGAAATTATACTAACGAAGTAAACACCTTAGAATGAGTATTTAACTCACCACCTCATCACCACACTTATAACGAATTACCCTTTATATTTTTAAAAAATAAATAACGCTTTCGTAAAAAAAAACAATAGTAGTAATCCATCATAAACCTATCCACTAGGTTAGTCCTACTTGCACCGTAGGCCATCCCAGAGCCCAGCCCCTTCTCTAGTATCCCCGACAGGGGATACCACGTGCAATTCTTCCCACATAGCATCTCTGTTAGGGTGCATCTCTATCACCAATAACCCTTACTAGGGTCTGCGATCTGCGCAGCCGGCCCTGCGCCATCCCTTGCGCATACTCGTACGACAGACATGCCGTACTCGGTCGCCCCCCTGCGAGTACTATTAGATCCCCCCTCAATTGTAAACACCAATCATCACTCTAACCAACTTCACGTACAAGGTAATACAAACCCATCTTCTTACCCTATGAGGTAGGGTGATAGTATTAGGTGACGTCAGCCGGTTCACGGTGCTCCGGCCCCGTCTTCTACCCCCCCCCC